ACCTTATTGCTACATCTTTATTTTTTTTTTTATTATAAAATTATTTTGTAAAATTATTTCTATTCTTTATATTTCATATAGTTATGTGTTCCCTAATTAGATTATCATGAACTGGAATACAATACATTGCAGCGGGCTAAACTTAAAATGGATTATTTCGAAAACAGGTCAATGATGGCCTTCCATGGATTCACCTATATAAGCCGCAGCTAAAGTAGCAAAAATGAGAGCTTGAATACCGCTTGTAAATAATCCAAGGAACATGACCGGTATAGGAACTACTAAAGGTACTAAAGAAACAAGAACAACAACTACTAATTCATCAGCTAATATATTTCCAAAAAGTCGAAAACTAAGCGATAAGGGTTTTGTGAAATCTTCTAAGATGTTAATCGGTAAAAGGATTGGAGTTGGTTGGATGTATTTACCAAAATAAGCTAATCCTTTTTTTGAAAGACCCGCATAGAAATAGGCCGCTGACGTAAGTAAAGCTAATGCCACGGTAGTATTTATATCATTTGTGGGTGCAGCTAACTCCCCATGAGGTAACTGTATGATTTTCCAGGGCAAAAGAGCCCCTGACCAATTCGAAACAAAAATAAATAGAAACAGAGTTCCAATAAAGGGAACCCATGGACCATATTCTTCTCCAATCTGAGTTTTGCTCACGTCTCGAATGAATTCAAGGACATATTCAAAGAAATTCTGACCGAAAGTGGGAATGGTTTGCGGATTTCGAACAACGAGAATGGCTGAAACTAATAAGATAGCAATCACAACCCAAGAAGTAATAAGGACTTGGGCATGTACTTGGAAATCGCCTATTTGCCAATAGAAATGTTGACCTACTTCCACAGCAGATATATCGTATAATCTTTTTAATGTGTTGATGGAACATAATAGAACATTCATATTGCCTTAACCTCTAAAATAAATAGAAAACTTGAAAAGGAATTATTTTTATTCAACCATCTCCTTTTTGACTTGTTTACTTAAATTTTATATTTTATTTTTATTTGAATACCGACTAATCGCATAATATTTTCGGTTATTTTTATCTCTTTTCCACGATTTAGTAATTTAGTACTAGTATAGTAGAGTAACCAATTCCATTTCCATAAATCTACGAATTTCCCCAACCCCATATTTGATTTACCTTATTATTAATCAAGAATTTCGTCTATAGCTAGAACGACCCTCACAAATTGCAAATACCAATTTGTTAAGAATTAATCGGATTGAAGCTATAGCATCATCGTTAGCTGGAATAGAAATATCTGCGAGATCCGGGTCACAATTTGTATCGATTAAACAAATCGTTGGAATTCCCAAAGTGATACATTCTCGAAGAGCTGTATATTCTTCCTGCTGATCAACGATTATTACAATATCGGGCAACCCCGTCATATATTTAATGCCGCCCAGATATGTTTCCAAGTGGGATAATTGTCTCTTCAACATAGCGGCATCTCTTTTTGGAAGACAGTTGAGTCGCCCCGTCTTTTGTTCCGTTCTCAAGTCTCTTAACTTATGAAGTCTCGTTTCGGTAGTATACCAATTTGTTAACATACCGCCGAGCCATTTTTTACTCACATAATGACACCGAGCTCTTATAGCAGCCCGCTCTACTGAATCAGCTGCTTTATTTTTGGTACCCACAATTAACAGTTGTTTTCCCCTACTTGCTGCATCAAAAACTAAATCACAAGCTTCTGATAAAAAACGAGCAGTTCTAGTAAGATTTGTAATATGAATCCCCTTACGTTTTGCAGATATATAAGGTGCCATTCTAGGATTCCATTTCCTAGTACCATGGCCAAAATGAACTCCCGCTTCCATCATCTCTTCCAAAGTTATGTTCCAATATCTTTTTGTCATTTAGCTCCACAATTTTTTTTTTTTTGAAAAAAAAAAAATTGAAAAAAAAAAAGAGACCGGGTATCTTGAAATAGAAATAAATAAGTGTTCCGATGGAACCTTCTTGTCTACCGAGGATTGGCTGTTGATATATTACATGATTAGGCCATTTATTTATTTTTATTTATTATTATCAAATGCCTGCGTTTAAAGGGATGAATCCACTCTTAAAAATGATTACTCTGATGTATCACATAAATTCTTTGAAATGAAAAAAATCAAAAACTTCTCTGTGGTGGAACAAAATATCTCTCATTCCCCCCTCTAATATATTATTTTTTTTTGTTTGCAAGGTAATCTTGTTATGTTGCCTTGAATGGCGCTTTACTCTTTTGAATCCGGTACCAACGGGTATCATTCCCCCTAAAACAACGTTTTCTTTCAAACCTTTCAACCAATCGATACGACCCCGGAGAGCGGCTTTTGCTAAAACTCTAGCAGTTTCTTGAAAACTCGCTTCGGATATGAAACTTTGAGTATTCAGAGATGTTTTCGTTATTCCCAATAATATAGCTCGGTAACAAATCGCTTCTTCCAAGGCACGCCCCGTTCGTTCAGCTCGCAACAAGCCAATAAGTTCACCGGGTGAAAAAACATTAGACATTCCATCTTCTGAAACCAAGACTTTTGATGTTATTTGACGCACAATAATTTCTATATGTCTATTATGGATGTGCACGCCCTGGGATCGATAAACCTTTTGGATTTTATTAACCAAAGAAATACTACTTTGCACTATCGTTAGCTTAGCACTAATAAAGAATCCCCAGGGAATACCGAGAATTCTTGTTATACGCTCGTTCCAAGTGTCAACTTTATTTTCTAGGTTCATGGATATTGAATCAATCGAACGCACTTCTAATACTTGTTCCACTTTTGGAAGACCTTGTGTTATATCACCAGATCTCGATTTTTCATATATAAATGTAACTAATATATCTCCTTCATAAAGGATTTCTCCATAATGACCATGAACAGTTGCTCCCGGAGTCGCCAAATAAGGGTTAGCCGATCTTATTACTACAGAATCAATTTGAACGCTTAGAACTTGACCCGATTTTAGATGTGGTCCATTTTTCGTTTGAGCTATACATAAATTTTCCCAAAGAAATTGTCCAAGACTAATTATTGTAAACATTTTTCCACAATAATTATGATGGGGAAAATGCCAATTCAAATGGAATGGATTTAAAACGATGTTACTGTATAGATCGGGCTTATAAATTCTCTCGTTTTCGTCCATTAAATAATATTTCAATACTTGAAAAGTTTCCTTTAATTTGTCAAGTTGCAAATTTGGAGTTATCGAGATCTGATTATGAGTTATTAAACAATAAAATGAATACAAATTTGCAACTTGAACGGTTATTCCTAAAGGGCCTAAGGAATTCTTAATTGGAATTAAAAGACTTCTTTTAATTTGCTGAATTACCTTTTTTATTTCATTATGATATTTTACATCGTTGAAAGGTACCATTTTAAAACAATTCGCTGATGACAAAATTATCAACGATCGCAATTTATTTTTATTATTTCTATTCAACAACATACGAATAGTTCCGTGATTTTGGCTAAGTGATTGTTGAATTTTTTCCTTGGAATAAATAGAATCAAATGTATTGATATTGGTCCGATCTGACTGATTCTCTGGGATCAATCCGGAACCGTACGGATCATTCCTTTTTCTGATATCCCAAGTATGGGATTTTCCTAAGTCAATTCTTATAAAATCGCCAATCAAACCATTGGTACTTACTTCAACAAAAGAAGCGAAGGCTTTTTCTATAGAAGAACTTTTTTTGTTTTGATCCCAGTTCAAAACTAAACAAGTCCGAACTAATTGAATGCTTGTGTCAGAAATTTCCCGAATTGATTTTCCATTTCCATAAAGAATATAATTGAGAACTTTCAGTTCCAGATTATCCCTTTCCTGGAACAGATCTTGGGGGAAAGGTTTTACTAAATTGATACCGTCCGCTATTTCATATAGAATTATGGGTCGAACCAAAACAAAATACTTTTTCTTGGTAGTTGTGATCCATTGGACATAGATCCAATTTTTCATTTTTTTTGATTCCTTAGAATTTTTTTTTTTTCCCGTCTCTGGTGGTATCAAGATGCCACTGTGGCGGGATATCTTATCGATCTCTCCAGGAAAAAAGATATCGCCAGAAAATATTTTCAATTCAATCCGTTTTTTTTTCTTCTCTACTCGGACCAATCCACTTACTTGGCTTCTTATATTAAAAGTGATTGGTGTGTCTACTCCAACGATACTGTTGTTCCGTACCATTATGTAAGAAGATTCGGGTAAAATATGCACTTCCTCGGGAATGAAAAAAAATAGATCTATTTTGATTTGGTATTTTGGCTTAAATTCTTTTTCTCCTCGGTATTCATCTAAATCCTCTTTTTTAAAAACTATAGGAATTCCTATAGTCTTATATTTAGGAATTCCTGAACCCTGCGTTTTGTGTTGAGGATCATCGAAATAAGAAAAAATACTATTTCTACGAAAAATACCATTGATAGGTATTTCGATCGAGATACCGGAAAAGCGCATTAGTTCTTTGTCTCTTTCTTGGATCGATTGGAATGTAAAGGGAATGATGAATCTATTTCTTCGTCTCTTTGCCAATAAATCCGAAGAATGGGGAGAAATATTAGGATGTAGGAAATAAAAATGATCCATACATATGATTTGATTAAATCCTAACAAATCTGGAATCCAGATTTGTTTTTTACCATAAGGGTTAGAACTAAAGAATTTATGTCTTACTTGATCATTAGGTACTAAAACGTTTGAATTTTTTTTTTTTTCGGACGCAAAAGAATCAATGTTCATTTGATCTTGATCCTTGCGGAGTGAAAAACAGCCTGCACCATACCTACAAGACCTTCCTGATAATATCCATAAATGACTTGTTTTTGGTAAAATATGTACATTACTATATGTAAATTTGCAAGCGTGATATACGTCAGTACTCCAATGCATTTCTCCTTCTGAGTCAGAATAAATATGTTTTCGAACTTTTTCTTTAAAATTCAAAGTATATGTTCTTGCACGAATCTCAGCAATTACT